CCACTATGGTAGAATATTCGTGTGATATTTTTTCAGATTTTGCGCGTGTAATACATGTCCCTTCTATTTCTCCAAGTAAAGCTCTTCGCATCGCAATGCCTATGGTGTCGGCTTGACCTTTCATAAGTGGAGACAAAAGAAAGCGCCCATAATAAAGACGCTTACTGTCTGTCCTTGATTCAACACACTTCCACTGTAGTGTCCGAGTAGATACTGTTACTTTCTCTCGAACCATAGTAATATAATATTATTTGATCGAATCGTTTATTTCTCTTGAAATTTCTTTAATATTTTTTTTATACGCGTCTTTTTTTAGGAGGTCTACAGCCATTATGTGGCATAGGAGTTACATCCCGTACGAAAGTTAATAGTATACCACTTCGACGAATAGCCCGTAATGCTGCATCTCTTCCGAGACCGGGACCTTTTATCATGACTTCTGCTCGTTGCATACCTTGATCGACTACTGTACGAATAGCATTTCCAGCTGCCGTTTGGGCAGCAAAAGGTGTCCCTCTTCTTGTACCTCTAAATCCACAAGTACCAGCCGAAGACCAAGAAACCACCCGGCCTCTTACATCTGTAACAGTCACAATGGTATTATTGAAACTTGCTTGAACATGAATAACTCCCTTTGGTATTCTACGTGTATTCTTACGTGAACCAATACGTCCATTCCTACGCGAACCCACTTTTGGTATAGTTTTTGCCATATTTTATCATCTCATAAATATGAGTCATATAGATATATGGATATATCCATTTCTTGTTAAAACAGATCTTTTTTATTTGTACATCGGGTCTTTTAGAGAGTTTTTTTTTTACACTATCCTTGTCTTTGTTTATGTCTCGGGTTGGAACAAATTACTATAATTCGCCCCCGTCTACGAATTAGTCGACATTTTTCACAAATTTTACGAACAGAAGCTCTTATTTTCATATTTTAAATCCCTTAAACTTAATTTTAAATCGACTTCTTGGAAGAAAATGAGTTTCTTGAAATTTTGAAGTTCGGATCGTATTCCCACGGAAGCTCATGTTAAAGTTGAAAAATCACCGAATCCCTCGAATCTTTGTTGGGGCGTTCCTAAATGATACGCCCTCTGGCAGATATAAGAAGGATTACCATATATAACACAAAATTTCTCCGCCTATTCCTTTTAGTCGAGCCTCTCGATCTGTCATTATACCTTGAGAAGTAGAAAGAATTACAACTCCCATTCCGCCTAAAATTCTAGGAATTCTTTGATAGTTAGAATAGATTCGTAGACCAGGTCGACTGATCCGTTTTAAATTTAAAAGATTTCTATAGGGCCCTTTTCTATTTCTTGTATGGCGCAGGGTTAAAACCAAAAAGGATTTGTCGCTTTCTCGATGTTTCCTCACATTTTCGATAAAACCTTCTCGTAAAAGTATTTTTACAATGTTTTCGGTGATATTAGTAGATGCTATTCGAACGACTCTTTTTCTATCCATATCCGCATTGCGTATAGAGGTTAATATGTCAGCAATAGTGTCCCTACTCATGATGGACTAAAATTCTTGTTGCCCCCAAATTTGTATATAATCAACATGTTTTTTTTTTATTTATTTCTTTTTTTTTTTTTTTTTCATAAAAAAAATTATATTATTAAATTAAAGATATATACGTGAAACACAATCTACTAAATAAATTTGAATCTATTTATTTCCACTACCCTACTATAACTATATTGTAGTCTCATCTTAAATTTTAAGACTATTATAATACCTCGGGCGCTAATGAAACTATTTTAGTAAAATTTAAATGCCTCAATTCCCGTGCGATCGCACCAAAAACGCGAGTTCCTTTAGGATTTCCTTCTTGATCAATGACAACTGCGGCATTGTCATCATATCGTATTAGCATACCGTTGTCGCGTTTAAGTTCTTTGCAGGTACGTACAATTACAGCTCTGACCACTTCTGATCGTTCTAGGGGCATATTTGGTATTGCTTCTTTAATCACAGCAACAATAACGTCACCGATATAAGCATATCGGCGATTACTAGCTCCTATGATTCGAATACACATCAATTCTCGAGCCCCACTGTTATCTGCTACATTCAAATGTGTCTGGGGTTGAATCATTTTTTTATTTGTTCTTTCAATGCAAAGGGCGAAGAAAAAAAAAGAAATATTTTGTGTCAAAAAAGAAAAAAAAGAAACCTTGCATTTTTCATTCCCAGGATTTATTTTCTTTGATTCTACATTCTTATCCCAAAATAATAAATTGAGTTTTGATAGGCATTTTGGATGCTGCTATTGAAATTGCTTTTCTAGCTATATTTTCTGCGACTCCACCCATTTCATAAAGTATTCGTCCTGGTTTAACAACAGCTACCCAATATTCAGGAGAGCCTTTCCCCGAACCCATACGTGTTTCTGTGGGTCTTACTGTAACTGGTTTGTCGGGAAATATACGTACCCATATTTTTCCACCACGACGCGCATTTCGTGTCATTGCCCGGCGCCCCGCTT